AATAATCATTAAGTCCTCCTCTTTCCGGACAACACATACAAAGAGACCTGCCAACAGTCAAGTTTTTAGTGAAACTTCTGAAAGATGGATATTTTTTTTTTTTTTTTATCATCGGTCCCCCATCTCTCATTCATCTATTTTATTTAGTTATTCACTAGAGCAATTATGATATCGAAGTTGATCCGGGGCAAGTGTTCGGATCTATTATGACATAACGATTAGGTGCCCAACGGACCCTTTTTATTATCAAATACCTTTATCCTTATGGGATACTATACAAAATAGAATTTTTTAGGAAGAAGAGATATAATGAAATTCTTGATTGGATCTTCTCATAGTAACTATCTATTTTAGTTGATTGATGGATCCAATCACCATTTTAATAAATTAAAAAATTAATAAAGCGAGTGCTTTTATTCGAATTCGAAACGCCTCGTGATCTTTAACCAATTATGTGCTTCAATATAATTACCTGGAGTAAGCGCTATAGCTTGTTTCCAATACTCAGCAGCTTGATCGAACCAAGCCTCCGCAATTTCAGAATCACCCTGTAGAATGGCCTGTTCTCCCCGGTCGGAATAGGTGGTTAAATTCCTTCCCTTAGAACCGTACTTGAGAGTTTCCTGCCTCATACGGCTCAGCAATCGACTCTTTTTGTGTCCCATCTTTTTAATCTACCCTATGCTAACTGAATTAGATTTTTCATAAACCTAACCCGGTTTTCTTGGGTTAACCAGACGAAGTTAAGTTAATTACATAAGTTTCAAACTCTAATTTTGATCAATAATCAGTTTTATCTTTTCTCCTACCTTCATAAGAATTAACTCCCCCTATATCGTTAGGATTTTCTGAAAGGTAACTATCTCGGTTTCATCTCATATATGAAATTCATATAGAATTTTTGAAAAGACTTTCCTCCGTAAGAAAAAAGAACTTACTATCTTTGGGATCTGATGCTACACCGCTGCTCAATACCTTAGTAGATCGACTCTATTACATAAGTAGATTCCTAACTTTATATCTCATATTATGACATAAGTAAGCAGTTCTTAACTGTATCGACCTAATAACTTGCTAATTGATCTTTACGGTGCTTTCTCTATCAATTCGATCCTTTATCCATAGAGTATATAGGCGTACTTATTCATTTATATTTGAAGTATTTTTCCTTGCTACAGCTGATAAAAATCGTTGCTTTGGACGATACATATGTAGAAAGCCTATTTTATTCTAGTATTTACTAGCCTTTATCTTTTTTCTATAATGGAGATAGTCGCACGTAATGACAGATCACGGCCATATTATTAAAAGCTTGTGGTAAGAATGGGTTTCGTTCTAGTGCCCGGAAATAATATTCCAAAGCCTTCGTATGCTCTCCGTTGCTTGTGTGTATAAGGCCTATATTATAGAGTATATAACTTCGATCATAGGGATCAATTTCTGGTCGCGTAGCTTCATAATAATTTTGTAAAGCTTCCGCATAATTTCCTTCGGATTGAGCCGACATCCGTTACGGCCGTTCATTCTATATCAAAGAATCTCCGTTCCAGAACCGTACATGAGATTTTTATCTCATACGGCTCCTCCCCTCTGTGCATAGTACTAAGGGACATAATCTCTGGAATCAAGATTTCACTATTCTCATTATGAACTGATGGGGGCTAGTATTTTTACAAGAAATTTCTAGCCAGCCTTCCCGAAAGAGGTCTTTTCTTAACACCAATTGTATTAGTGCTAGATGGAAATAGTCACTCCAACAATTTCTTTGTTCACAACGCCTTCTATTTCCAGGAATCAGTCACTTCAACAATCTTTGATGGTTATATGGGTATCCAAAGTACAAACGAGATGGATGTTTGTTGTCCCAACCATTCATTCTTTCTTTTCTTATTAGTCCCAATACCGAGAAGGGGTAATTTATAATATAACAAAGTTTTCGTGTTGTTGATTCCGTAGAGTAGTGCTTCTTCCTCTATGCCGCCCATTGGTACTAGTGGCGTAGTATTGACCCGCAATCCAGAACCTATAGGTGTAACCTTTCGCTCAATACTAAAATCGATAATTAAAGCATCTGAAGCCGTATCAATCGAGGATACACGACAGAAGGAATTGTTCTATCTTTAAACTTCACCTTCACCAAGCGTTGGTTTAAAAAAAATTTGTTTCTTTCTATCCCGAACCACGCTTCTCTCTCTCAGATTAAGGTCTAAAAAAGCAAGAAAAAAAATCAAATCGCACCATCTCGGTAATAAGTAAATGCCTTTTTTTCCCCTGAAGTTGTCGGAATTATTCGTAATAAGATATTGGCTACAATTGAAGAAGTCTTATCAATAAAATTTCCATTTATCCGGGATCTAGGCATAATTAACAATCCATTCTATAATTCTTCTCATTTTCCCAAAGGAAAATTATCCGAATTGTACAGTAGTACGAAATATCATAAAAATAGACTAATTCTAAAAAAAGATGTGGATATTCCGCTCAAATTGTGCCCAAGGGGGGATGAGATGAGATATGAAATATTTGAATGAGATTGGATTTCCTACAAATTAAGTAGTATACTGATAAACGGAACTATTACGATTTTCTCTAAGTTGACTAACCAAGGACTTTATTTTACTATAGATTCTGGTAACTCGAAAAGTTTTAATTTGGTTATAATCAAAAGAGGAAAAATAAAGAATGGAATAATAATTCCATGATAAAATAGAGGAGAGTAACCATACTCTTTTGTTTGCATAATGCGTATGCGTCATACAATTGAAATATAAAAATCCATTAAGTAAATTGGTGTTGAGAAATATGAAATTTGAAAGGAATCTTTTATTCCTATGTAACCAGTAATGGGTCCTACCCGTACTGGAATAAATAATATGAATGACTCGCTATTCACTTCACTCGGTTTCTGGTTAATAATAAGATTATGATTATGTAGGAGAGATGGCCGAGTGGTTCAAGGCGTAGCATTGGAACTGCTATGTAGGCTTTTGTTTACCGAGGGTTCGAATCCCTCTCTTTCCGTTTCTATCGAGTCACCAACGTTACCGATCACAATGTATCAAATTCAAATAACAATTGATAGCATTATTCCAACAGTAAGTAAGAACTTTATTTGATTTGATAGAGATTCTCTATTCCTAATTACATTACTGTGGTACGTAAAATAGAAATATGGGAAAAGCAAAAAAAAAAAAATCCTACTGCCGATCCATTTGTGATACGTGAATAAGAAAAAAAATGTGGATCAAGGCTCTTAAATCTATTTCCTTTTGTCTGAACCTTTCTTGTTATTTTCATTAGGTTCAAGTCTGACGGGAATAATATTCTACAACTAACAACTCATTTATTTTCAAACCAATCCACTTACTATCTATTATTTGATTTACTAATCCTTCATATTGGAATAAGTCAATAGTCAAATGTTTTGGCAATTCCTCCCGGAGCGATGAAGCAATATAATTTTGAATCAGAGATTTCGATCTTTGTTTATCCTTCGTAGTAATAATATCTCGGGGTTTGCAACGATAACTTGGTATATCTACTAGACGACCATTAACTAAAATATGTCTATGGTTAACTAATTGTCTGGCTCCAGGAATGGTTGAAGCCATACCTAATCGAAAAAGGATGTTATCCAAACGCATCTCAAGTAGCTGTAGTAAAACCTGACCTGTTGACCCTTTGACTTTTCCAGCGATATGCACATATCTAAGTAATTGTCGTTCTGTCAGACCATAATGAAAACGCAATTTCTGTTTTTCTTCTAGACGAATACGATATTGCGATTTTTTCCCAGAACGCAATTGGTTTTTAAGATCACTTCCAGATCTAGGCCTTTTACTAGTTAATCCTGGTAAAGCCCCCAGACGGCGTATTTTTTTGAAACGAGGCCCTCGGTAACGAGACATAAAACTCCTTTTTTTTTATTGAAAAATTTAAAGAAAAATCTAAATTAAGACTAAACTAAAGGATAAACAAAGCAAGGCTAAATCTACTGAAGTATACAATACTAAAGTAGAATGAAAATAGAATGAAATGCATTGTATCAATATCTATATTTTTTGTATATGATAGTAAAGAAGTTAAGTCTCTGTTTTATGATTTGTTCTGTATAGATCTAATTGCTCCATTCCAATCTATTTTTTATTCATAGTTGCAAGTTAACACGACATAATAGATCAGCGACCGATATTTGAAGAAAGGGGGGAGAAGATATTATCAATCATGAAAAAATAGATAGATAAAAGCCGGCTATCGGAATCGAACCGATGACCATCGCATTACAAATGCGATGCTCTAACCTCTGAGCTAAGCGGGCTCACATAGCAGAAATAGAAATAGTGAATAGGGAGTCCAGAAACTACCAGATTTAATATATTAGCTATTAATTTCTTTATAATTAATATTTATTATTTTAAAAATTTTAATTCATAGTATTAATAATTACTTAATAATAATACTTAAAAAGACATAATATTTCCATAATTATTACTTGATTAAGAATATAATATCAAATTGAATTTGATATTATATTTTAGAAAAGTCTAATTATTTCTTAGAACAGTTATACCAAATTATGCTAAGTAATTATTAATTATCTCTAAATAAATTATATAATTAATTATATTATATAATATAATGATAGTGAATCCATTCTAAGATTTAAGAATAAAGATATTATTATTATAAAGATACAATTAAAATTATAATTAAGACATTCCTTTGTTGTCATTCAGAGAAGATAGGGCGAAAAAAAAAAAATAAGTAATGAGTATCGATCCTTCCAGTATTACAAATTGCGCTTTTAAAGTCAAAATGAAGGGAGGAGAGATTATAGAGGTGGGATATATCTATTCATATTGAATTGGAGGCACATCAATGATAGAATCATGTCCGATTGGAACAAATTAGGGTTCATTCAATACAATGGAAATGATAGAGAATGGCAAAAAAATAGTGGCATACACTTTTAGATCTAAGAATCATTATCTAATAAATTCAACGCAATGATTTGATTCCAAGATAAATAAAATAAATAAAGGAATTGAATAGAATTACAACTGGATCCTGTCGCAAAAGGGGATATGGCGAAATCGGTAGACGCTACGGACTTGATTAAATTGAGCCTTGGTATGGAAACCTGCTAAGTGATAACTTCCAAATTCAGAGAAACCCCGGAATTAAAAATGGGCAATCCTGAGCCAAATCTTTATTTTGAGAAAAAGGGTTTAATTTATAGTTTTTTTAATATAAAACTACAATAAAAAAAGATAGGTGCAGAGACTCAATGGAAGTTGTTCTAACGAATGAAGTTGATTACGTTGCGCTGGTAGCCGGAATTCTTCTATCAAAATTACAGAGAGGATGCCCGCCCTATATACGTATATATACATACTGACCATAGTAAACGATTGATTAATCGCGGCCCGAATCCATTATAATATATATATATATATATATGAAAAATTTAAGAGTTATTGTAAATCTATTCCATATTCCAATCAAAGTTTAAGGAAGAATCGAATATTCAGTGATCAAATTATTCATTCCAGAGTCTGTATAGATCTTTTTAAAAACTGATTATTCGGACGAGAATAAAGAGAGAGTCCCATTCTACGTGTCAATACCGACAACAATGAAATTTATAGTAAAAGGAAAATCCGTCGACTTTATAAGTCGTGAGGGTTCAAGTCCCTCTATCCCCAATAAAAGCCCATTTTAAGTACTAACTTAACTATACTTCCTAACTACTTTTTATCTTATCTTTTTTTAATCTAAGAAATTCAGGAGCTGGGTAAGATTTTTTAATACTTTCTTAATTTTTTAGTCCCTTTAATTGACATAGATAAAGTGCTCTACTAGGATAATGCGCGAGAAAAGGTCGGGATAGCTCAGTTGGTAGAGCAGAGGACTGAAAATCCTCGTGTCACCAGTTCAAATCTGGTTCCTGACACGTAAATAATGTATCAAATAATTAGTCATACAAATTAATGGGATATATATTCATTAATAGCCTCAAGCATTATATATATGTATACCTAAATTCTATATCATCTAGGTATAATTAGGTCTAATAGGGTATATGGATAGTGTATGGATATAGACCTCCATTTTTGAGATGGATAAAATATATATGGTAAAGAACAAAATGGGATTATGCTTTCTTTTATTTTTTATTTGTTCATACCGTGCTTTCTCTCACCCAAATGTTAAGCCTTCATATATATCTAACATATATATCTAAAATTAATAAGTTAAAGGATTGGTTAAAAAACTTAAAAGTCTAAAGGAGTTGAAGGATATAAATAAACAGAATGTATTTCAAACACAGTACAAATAAAATCTGATCCTTTTGCATTTCTGAATTTTGTTTTCGTATTTTATATTTATTCTATGTTTTCATTCCTACTTACCCACTTCTACTTTATTTAACTTTTTTTTACTTCCTGAGATCCCTCTAAGTAATGTGCGCGGTACAAAGTTCATGTTACATGGTACAGAACTCTTTTTATTCATCCTATTCTATTGTTTTTACTCATACGAAATGTATATCTTTCAAATTGGGGAATATCAATGAAGCATCTTTTTTAGCTTTTAGCCCATCCAGAATACGAATTAGAGTGCAGTTACTCTGTTTCAGATGAAACAGGACGTTAAAATATTCCTTAAATGAATTCTGGAGTCGTGTCATTATCATATACATTAACATTAGTTTCTTGTCATTCAATGAGCATCTTGTATTTCATAGAAATTTGGAGTAATATAGTCCTTACGTAGGGGCCAACCTATCCAACTTTCAGGCATCAAGATACGTTTAAGGCGTGGATGATTATTATAAGAGATTCCCAACATATCATATGATTCCCGTTCTTGAAAATCTGCACTTCTCCAAACCCAGAAAACAGACGGTATTCTAGGATTATTCCTTGGGACAAAGACTTTTATGCATACCTCTTCAGGTTTATCTATACCATACCGTATTCTCGTAAGATGATACACACTAGCTAAAAATCCACCTGGTGCTATATCATAGGCGCACTGGGAACGTAAATAATTGTAACCATATACATATGAAATGACAGCAATGGAGTCCCAATCCTCAGTTTTTATTTGTAAAGTCTCTATTCCTTGGTAATCGAAGCCCAAAGATCTATGAACTAGCTCATGCTTGACTAGCCAATCAGATAAATTACCCTGCATTTTCTTGATCTCTCCCACATTTGTACATTTATAATTTATATGAGTATTTCACATTTACAATGGAATTTTTAAAGATTAACCCGCTGTTTTCTGTTTATTATTCTGCACAAAAGAACCCGCTTGATTCACTAATTCGCGGGAAGATATTGAATTTTTGGATTTGAAAAATGTTTCAGAAGGTATCTCCAAAGTAGATGGTGATTGATAAAGCAATCCTTGATCATAATTTTCAGTATGAAGGCTACACTGAACATAAAACTTATGATCGGTAGTAAAACATCGATTTTCCTGTTGAGACAC